AAAGGAACTACCATGAAAAAATTAAAACCTCAAGCCCGGGGACGTAGTTATCTGATAAAAAGACCTACTTGTCACATAACTATTATATTAAAAGATATAACCTACTATGGAAATATAGAAGAATTTATACGAAATTCTTGTAAAACTCATCAAGACTACATCTTGCGCCGAGTAAAATATTTGGACTACGTGTCTTTTTTTTAAAGTAAGTCTAATGGGGAAATATGGGACAAAAAATAAATCCACTTGGTTTCAGACTTGGTACCACCCAAAGTCATTATTCTCTTTGGTTTGCACAACCAAAAAAATATTCTGAAGGTCTACAAGAAGATCAAAAAATACGGGATTATATAAAAAATTTTGTACAAAAAAATACAAGAACATCCTCGGGTGTCGAAGGAATTGCACGCATAGAAATTCAAAAAAGAATTGATCTAATACAGGTAATAATCTATATGGGATTCCCAAAGTTATTAATAGAAAATCGACCCCGAGGAATCGAAGACCTACAAATAAATGTACAAAAAGAATTAAATTGTGTGAGCCGAAAACTCAATATTGCTATTTCACGAATTTCAAAACCTTATGGTCACCCTAATATTCTTGCTGAATTTTTAGCCGGCCAACTAAGGAATAGAGTCTCATTTAGAAAAGCAATGAAAAAAGCTATCGAATTAACTGAGCAAGCTGATACAAAAGGAATTCAAATACAAATAGCAGGCCGCATCGATGGAAAAGAAATTGCACGTACCGAATGGATAAGAGAGGGGAGGGTTCCCCTACAAACCATTCGCGCGAAAATTGATTATTGTGCCTATACCGTTCGAACTATTTATGGGGTATTGGGTATCAAAATTTGGATATTTCTAGGGGATAAATACGAATAATATAAGAATAATATATTAGGAAGTTAGTTGTCTTTAAATTTGGGTTTAGATTTTTTTTTTAATGGAACAAAAAATGACAACCTTTTTCATTCTTTTTTTTTTTTTTTTTACATGAAACCGGTTAGAATTTTTAATTCCACAAGATTAAATAAAAATTTGATTCAACTTTTTTTGATAGAATTGCTATGCTTAGTGTGTGACTCGTTAGTTTTTTCTATAATTAAGCCAAAAATATGAATTATGAACGAATAATTATAAAACTAATAACCAACTCATCGCATCACATTATCTGGATCCAAAGAAACAGTCAAGATATGCTTTTTTAGTCATATCGTTGTAGCAACTGAATTTTTTTTTAACAGCAATAATAAATCTAATGAATTTTAAGAAAAACAAAATTAAAATAAAAAAGGATACGGATAAATGGAAAGATGAGAGAAAGAAAAAAATATATATAAAAGATATATGATTCCAATATAATATGTACGGTCTTTGAAACATCTCATAAACGACAATAACGTAATAAAGCATTACTAAAGATTCTTGGATAATTCGATGACACTGAATCTTTTCAATATACGAGCTTCAAGCCAATAAAGACTAAGGACGTTGGCTCACGAATTAATTTTAATAAGAGCTCCGTTGTCGAATTCAGGCCTAACCATTAATTTAGAAGCGCTGGGAACGAAGGAATCCGTGAATACATAAACACAAGATTCGATTTTAAATGAATTCTGATGATTCAGCGGGAAGGATGGCGGAACAAACCATAAATAAATTCACATATTCTGAAAAAAAAAAAAACGAACTCTAGAATTGAAATAGAGATTGAAAGAATAAATATTCGCCCGCGAAATTTTTTTTAATCATATATAATTATATAATATATTAATATCTAAATATAATATATTAATATCTAAATATAATATATTAATATCTAACAAAACTAGATTAATATATAACAAAAAAATCCCGAAGAATCACTTGATTCATGAGATTATTCCGTGTATATTTTTAAAAAATCTATTCTCAATTTAAAATTTTTTATTCGCGAGGAGCCGGATGAGAAGAAACTCTCACGTCCAGTTCTGTAGTAGAGATGGAATTTTTTAAATAACCATCAACTATAACCCCAAAAGAACCAAATTCCGCAAACAACATAGAGGAAGACTAAAGGGAATATCTTATCGTGGAAATCATATTTGTTTTGGAAGATATGCTCTTCAGGCACTTGAACCCGCTTGGATCACGTCTAGACAAATAGAAGCGGGTCGGCGAGCAATGACACGAAATGCACGTCGCGGTGGAAAAATATGGGTACGTATTTTTCCGGACAAACCAGTGACAGTACGGCCTGCTGAAACCCGTATGGGTTCAGGGAAAGGATCTCCCGAATATTGGGTAGCTGTTGTCAAACCAGGTCGAATACTTTATGAAATAAGTGGGGTAGCAGAAAACATAGCCCGAAGGGCTATCTCAATAGCGGCATCTAAAATGCCTATACGAACTCAATTTATTATTTCAGGATAGGAACGTAGAACCAAAGGAAATAGATCTATTTTTTTGACAAACAATATTTCTTTTTAATCCTTTGCATTTATTTTTGCATTCAAAGAACAGAAAAAAATATGATTCAACCTCAAACCTATTTGACTGTAGCAGACAACAGCGGAGCTAAAAAATTGATGTGTATTAAAATCATAGGAGCTAGCAATCGTCGATATGCTCGGATTGGCGATGTTATTGTTGCTGTGATCAAAGAAGCAATACCAAATTCGCCCTTAGAAAGATCAGAAGTAATAAGAGCTGTAATTGTACGTACCTGTAAAGAACTCAAACGTGACAACGGTATGATAATAAGATATGATGACAACGCTGCAGTTATCATTGATCAAGAAGGAAATCCAAAAGGAACTCGAGTTTTTGGTGCGATTGCCCGAGAATTAAGACAAAAATTTACTAAAATAGTTTCATTAGCACCTGAAGTATTATAAGAATAAGAATTCGGATATTTGAATGAGATAGTAGACTGTATGTCATGTATATGCTTTTCATTTTAACTTTTTTTTTATTTAAAAAAAATTCAAAATAACAGAAATAAAAAAATTAAGAAAAAAACATGTTGATTATATAAAAATTTGGAGACACCGCGTATTTTAGTTCATTATGGGTAGAGACACTATTGCTGATATAATAACCTCTATACGAAATGCTGACATGAATAGAAAAGGAACGGTTCGAATAGCATCGACTAACATCACTGAAAACATTGTTAAAATACTTTTACGAGAAGGCTTTATTGAAAACGTGAGAAAACATCAAGAAGGAAACAAATATTTTTTGATTTTAACTCTGCGACATAGAAGAAATAGGAAAGGACCATATCGAAATACTTTATATTTAAAAAGAGTCAGTCGCCCCGGTCTACGAATCTATTCTAACTATCAAGGAATTCCTCGAATTTTAGGCGGAATGGGCATTGTAATTCTTTCTACCTCTCGTGGTATAATTACAGATCGAGAGGCTCGACGCGAAGCAATTGGCGGAGAAATTTTATGTTATATATGGTAATCCCTCTAATATCAAATATCTGAATTAGATCCAAAATTGCCTCTATTGTGAACAAAAAAAGACAAAGGACAAGTTCTCTAATATCTTTAATCTATTAGTTAATCTGTTAAGGAGGTTTTACCTGGAATGAAAGAACAAAAAACGATTCATTATAATTTGATTACTCAATCGCTCCCTAACGGTATGTTCTGGGTTCCCCTAGATTTTTTATAATGAAAATTGGATTGTATGTTTTATTTCCTAAAAGATACGCCGTAGTTCTATCCAGGCCCTACTGGGGGGGAAAATTGAAATAAGCCTTAGGTTATAGATATAATTTATAGACTTCGCACTAAGGATTCAAATGATTAAGTGGTTTTTCAACCCCAACACGCTTTCTCGCGAGAATACAATTCAAAATTTCAAATATCAAGAAACTTATTTTCTTCCAAGAACTAGATTCAGAATTTAAAGTAAGGAAAAAATATGAAAATAAGGGCTTCTGTTCGTAAAATTTGTGAAAAATGTCGTCTGATCCGCAGACGGGGACGAATTATAGTAATTTGTTCTAACCCAAAACATAAACAACGACAGGGATAACCACTGTACTATACTAAAAATAGTCAAAGGCACTCTCTTAAGTAATGTAAAAAAAAATGAAGAATTTGTTTTGACATCAAATGGATATATCCATATATCTCTGACTCATATTTATGAAATGCTAAAATATGGCAAAACCTATACCAAAAATTGGTTCACGTAGAAATGGACGTCTTAGTTCGCGTAAAAGTGCACGGAAAATACCAAAAGGCATTATCCATGTTCAAGCAAGTTTCAACAATACCATTGTTACTGTTACAGATGTACGAGGTCGGGTTGTTTCTTGGGCTTCCGCCGGCACTTCTGGATTCAGAGGTACAAAAAGGGGAACACCGTTTGCGGCTCAAACCGCGGCGGGAAATGCTATTCATAAAGCGGTTGACCAGGGCATGCAACGAGCAGAAGTCATGATAAAGGGTCCTGGTCTTGGAAGAGATGCAGCATTACGAGCTATTCGTAGAAGCGGTATATTATTAAGTTTTGTGCGGGACGTAACCCCTATGCCACATAATGGCTGTAGGCCTCCTAAAAAAAGACGTGTGTAAAAACAACATTCAAGAGAAATAAACGATTCAACGATATTTATAATTTATAATATTACTATGTTTCGAGAGAAAATAAAAGTATCGACTCGGACACTGCAGTGGAAGTGTGTAGAATCAAGAACAGATAGTAAATGTCTTTTTTATGGACGCTTTATTCTTTCTCCACTTATGAAAGGGCAAGCTGACACAATCGGCATTGCGATGCGAAGAGCTTTACTTGGCGAAATGGAAGGAACATGTATCACACGTGCAAAATCTGAGAAAATACCACATGAATATTCTACCATCGTAGGTATTCAAGAATCAGTCCATGAAATTTTAATGAATTTTAAAGAAATTCTATTGAGAAGTAATTTATATGGAACTTGTGAAGCGTCTATTTGTGTTAGGGGCCCTAAATGCGTAACTGCTCAAGATA